TGGATGGTGTGAGTTTGTCAAATGCTCGACAAGCCGCTACATTAGCGGCGCATAAACTATGTTCGTCAACCAAGTTTGTTCAGTGGTCGTAAGCTAATTAGTTAGTGGGGAAAAACCGGGCCGGGATTCAAAAGAATTAGGCGAAGTCTTTCTTCCTGAACGACGGAAGTTACTACTTTACTTTCTTATACTAGCTATTTGAAGATCTACCTTATCTTGTCTTGCTTATTTAAGCAAAAGGCGATCCACTATTGGTTGTAGTCTTCTTGATATATCAAGTCAAGAGGGCGAGGCTCCTAGCAATGGGAGGAAAGGGGAGTGGGTAAGCGGGCTCCTTTCACTGTGAAAGTTGCGGATCTCTTCGCCCCCTTCTATCTTCCTTAAAAAAACATTGCTCCGCCTTTTCAGTAGCTCGCCTTGGCTTCCGCACCTCTTTCTTAAGCTAGATGTTAGGCTAACTTAACCGGCCAAGGTCTCCACCAGATGTGGTGCCCGCTGGTATCTATCCTCTTGTTCTGAGCCTTACACCTCTCGGACCGAACAGAGCCTTTCGCCTGAGGCGCGCTAGCTTAAGTCTTTTCCTGCATTTCTTTTATAATAGCAGCAGGATAAGCATATCAAGAATTCCCTCCCGACTCTCAATGAGAATCGGAGTTTAGGTTTCTGGAGGTTCTAGGGAAACTTTACTAAAAAAAAGTGGTCCGAATGTATAGGTAGTCTTAAGGAAGGGAAAAAGAAGGCCTTAATTGTCTATCCAAAGATCCGCCTGCCAAATGGGTGTCTTTAGGCGAATCAAGTGGGTGGGACCCCCTATGTCAATTTCAGTAAGGTAACTATAAGGGGTGAGGGTTTACAATAAATAGCTTCATTTCAGTAGTGCCTTACCTTGCAGCTCTATCTATCGTCTATGCTTTCGATATATAAATGATTTTTTAGTGTTCTCATGCTTTCTTTCTCCGTGCCACGGCGCGAGATTGATGTGATGATCCCTGAATCATGCGATATGGACTCCGCCGTTAACGGCTTTATCATGCTTTTGATAGGTGAGATGAGGCGGTGAATTCGCGTGAACCTAAGGCAACTCTAGCCCCGCAGGTGATCGCTGGGAGTGGGGGCTAAATGGAATTGAAAATTGGACATTGCGCCTTTCGGTGACTGAGGAAGCCAAATTCTATGGAATTAGCTATAAGTCAAGCTTGTCGACTATCAAAGGCCGCTTCCCCATCTCTCATGTGGATTGAATTCGACCACTGATCGAAGCAGATGTACCACTGAAGCTTCGAACAATCTATATACTTTTTATCGCGCGAGCTGATTGAAAGGAAGATAGGACGAATTCTCAGGTTGAATCGAAAGGATAGCGCTAATCCCAACATGAAGGAACATTCATGCTTTGAAATTGATTCAGACAAGACGAATTGACCCACGCAACTGATCAACCGGGTAGAGCTCACGATCATTCAAACACGTAGGTCCAGAAGAAGAATGGCAAGTGGCCGGATCCTCCCAACAACCCCCCCGGCCCGCTATGGCTCTTTATCATTTTAGGTTTCGAGTATTTTCAGCGATTTGCTCTGGAGCCAAATAGCTTTCTTATGTGCAGGAAAAAAATGGATGTCTCCCGCCGAGCGGGACAAGGCGGATTTCACAATGGAGGACGTTGTCCATTTCCTGCTGCAGCTGGGTAGCAACATTAGCTCTTCTTTATTGTATGTCTGGGACAACGTCGAGCATGCTCCACAACGCTAACGCCCCTTTCCCGAGATAGAGATCCTGAGGCAAAGAAGAGGTGGGACTCCATGTGACGTACCATTGGCCGATCTTCCGGCCGGCTGTCGATCGATGATGGATAGGAGTTTCCAAGTTTCGGTCGAGGTCTATGCCCTTAAACACTGCGCTCGACAACTGGGGTTTCGGCTGCTTATACTGGTTCCAGTGTATCGTAGCAGTCTGAATGGTACGGCGCCGAAGCGGTTCAATCTTCTTTCTCAGGATGTGTGTGAGTAACCGCCTGATGACGAAAAAGGCGCTAAAGCCCTTATCTTATAGAGCTGGGCAGGCAAGAGAGAAGCTGGCGAACTGAGGTTAGATCGTCTTCTTTCGTAACCGTACCTGACTTTATCTCCGTCCCGTACTAGCCTCCCCGTCCCATGCTTTTTCAAGCCAGTCATCAAAGAACCTGCCAGCACACTCGACAGCAAGCCTTACCGCCGCGGGACTAGGTATAAAAGGCACAGGATCCCCACGGCCTGACCTCAACCGGTTATCCTATCCTCGGGTCTCGACACATTAATCCTAGCAAAAACCGGCTTTCATAGCCTTGGCTTCGAAGCTCCCTTGGCCTTAGCCTCTCCGTCTTGTACTTAACCTATGCCCTCCATGTCCCCCAGGCTCTTCAGTAGATTAGATCGTGTAACTCGTCTTTCAATTAAAATGGGAATCCCTCCGTCCCAGTCCGCCAGAATGAAATCAATGGAACCCATCCCCTCCACCGGAATAATAAATATAGGAAACGTCAACAGGCTCGTAACGTTCGCTTTCTCTGCACCTCGTTCGCTTAGTTGATACAATGCATAGATGGGTTTCAGCTTTCTTCTCTGATTGACTATTTCTTTGTTTAATAGGACTGGGCCAGTGCCCTCGTTCGCCCGGATTCTCTCGTTCTACAACTCACTTTCAAGGAGAGAAAGTCTCATGCACATACGGGTGAAGTCTCATTCGTGGATGAAGATGGAGTCTCGCTCAGTACAGGGGCGTAGCGGGATGGTGAAGTATAAGGATGGAGTCTCGTTCATAAAGATAAAGATGCTGACTTCATTCTACAACTCATGAAAAGCTAGTAGTTTCATCCTTAATGATTCGATTACCACCTGCCTTTGGATCCGAAGAGCATCGCTAAAGCCCTTTCTTTCCCACCAGCGGATAAGAATGAAAAACCACTAACCAAAACGGATGAATTGCTTGCAGGCTTGCTAACGTAATGACTGCTCACTATGTACCCACTCATTCTTCCTGGCAATGCAAGGGAAGCCCCATATACTACTTTTTGAATCTAGCGAAGCCTGCCGCCTTGTGATACACTTTTTCGATTTAGGTTGTAGCGGCTAGCATGCACGTCTAAGCAAGCTGGCCGGCCTATCTTCTTATCTTCGGAAGTCTTCTTCATATTCTTCGAAAGTACTCTACTACATATGAGATCTTATCTTCTTCGGAGGTACTATTATATATACATATGAGATAAGTGTTACGTAATGACACCAATAAGTAAGGAGTCAACAACCCCATCATAAAGATCGGCGTATAGCCAGCCTTTATGACGATTTCTGATCGGAGGTAGTTTATTCACTTATAACAAGGCCCTTTCCGGGAAACATCAAAAGTGTGTTTATTCTATTCTAACTCAACTCTGCAAGCCATTTAGCTAAGCTCAGTTCAGGGTCAGTGTGTATGTCTGTCAATGTTCGCAAGGAACTAGCTGAACGCAAACAGTTGAACTTCGCCGTCACTGCTTTCTCACGACTTGGATTTGAACCAATACCTGACACTCCAAGATACTAAAAAACCATCGGGACTTGACGATCCACTCATACCTTTAGGCAGATAAGGCAATAGAGCATACACCCTACTTGGCGGGAGTGAGCAATTAGCCTTACTGACCAAAAGCCAAAAGGGACAAGCCTATCTCCGAACCCACCTTACCTTTATTAAGGAATGGAACGTAATTTCCCTACCCTGCGAGGGGATTTCGGGTGCTTAATAAGAAGCTCCTTGTGTCAAAAGACTGAACTCCGACAATCTCCCAACTATGATAAGAGATTACGCCGAAAAACCATACACACAGGAAGAATAGCTACCCTAGAAAAGCAGGCGGAAAGACAGACACAACCCAATGGGAAGGTACTGACCCACGACCCTTTAAAACTAAACAACAAGTCTCTCTTCCGGTTGGACATAATACAGGACAAGACTCAAAGGGATAGACGCTTAGGAAAACCACAGGGCCAGAGAGCAAGCACGCTCGAAAGAGACATACCGAACTGCTGGCCCTACCTAGCTTCCTTACAAACGGAAGTGAACTGGACTCGCCTGTGCCTCATCCGTTTTAGACTCGATCCACCAGACCCGGAAATCCGAATGAACAAAGATCCGCATCGAGACTTTGAAGGCAAGGCAACCCGCACCACACTAACTAGCCGAGACTAGACTAGACTTACGGTACGGGTCCACGAACTCCTTCTTGTTCCTCTCCATACCCAAGCCGAAGGCGCGCATCCAGACATTGAAAGCGATGCCACCGTAACCACTAGCTTGACAGAAGAAAATAAACTAAACTACAAGCAGTATCTTCATTGACTGGAACGCTTGACCAGTTCTACTGCCTTTCCAGCGAATAGGTTTGGTTCGGGGTTAGGGGCGGGGTCCGATGCCTGTCTCGCTACATTGAACTGGCACAAACCGTTTGTGAGACGCTAAAGCCCTTTTAGTTGACCTGTTAGTTATGGGGCACTGATGGCCCAATCTGACTAAAATAAGAAAGGGACCCAAACGAAAAAAGAGTTCTTCAAAACCAACTAACCAGGAAGGATGACAAGAGTGCCTGCCTAAGCTTTCCAACCAATATTCGATCGAAGCACTGATACGCCTTTGGAATCTGCCTCTACAATCGAGGAAACGAATCCATTATCTTTCCATAGACCAACAGACGTAGGCACTTACGCAAAGAGGGGGATCGGACAACCCTGGCTATACCCCGTGGATTGAGCTACACGTTATTGAAACGCTGCTGGATAAGAGCCACGATAGATCACGTTGAATTACTCGGCGACCAGGAAGAGGAAACTTTTTCCATTGTTGCGGATCCATCCCTGAGGGACTTACCTGGTTGATCTCATCCTCTAATACTGTAAGTCAGAGGACGGGGGTCTGTCCACGGAAGCTCTCCTAAGGTATGTTTACTTTAATGGGATTCATCTAAGAATTATAGTTGATATCATATATATAAGTTTTTCATTAGGATTTCTTTTTTTAAGATGGTTTTTGAGATTTAGAGGACAAAAAGAAAGAACTGGCTAAATTTATTCCGACGAAATGCTATTGATTTTAGGAAGATTATAATGAGGAGGACGACAGAGCACTTACTATATCTTTTTCGTCAATTTATATATTACCCATACCAAAGAGCGGAGTAGATGGGCTAGAGACCCTACCCTAAAATCAGTGTATGAAAGGTCCCTAAAGAAGGGGATCGCTCTTGGGAACGGGGCTAAACGAAACTCCCTCGAGAAGGGCTTTAGCGTTCTCTTTGTCGACCTGTGGCTACTCAGATCACGATTTAGGGGTAGTAACAAGAAAACTAGACTAACTACGGGCGCGCAGGGTATAGCCGGGCTGCGAGCATCACCTTTCCCCTATCAATCGTCCTCACTTTTCTTTCGAAAAGAGCGGATGTTGTCTCTCTCTGCGGCGGCTGAGGGTGTCGCAAGTTCGGATAGACACTTACCCTTCTCAAGATAATTAGTTAGCCAAGCTAATATATCTAGAGATTATTAAGACTTTCTCCTGTTCTAGGATGAATCTGATTAGGACCTATCATAGACCTTATAATGTTGATGTTACGATGTTACAGTAGTATAGATAGAAGTAAATTCCATCTTATATTACGGTAAATCTTAGATCAGACTCGATGCTTTTCAATACAGAGGCCATTATTGTAATCCATAGCATGGCTTTCTCCGGAACTACAGAGCAGGCCAAGAGCATATGCTGCCAAACTAGAAAGTCGAAACTAAGAAGCAGAACCCATTGGCCTTCAGAGCAAGACTTTGGCGAAGAAATCGCTAACAGGCAAAACTCCTAGAGCTCGGCGAACCCGGCCTACATATCCCAGGGCGATAAGAAGGCAAAATGTATCCAGGGGCAGAGGGTGCCTCCCGACCACCGCTGAATCTTGACTAGAGGGGATAGCCAGTCCTCTTTCATCTTAATTCACGGTGATTTCCTCTATCGCAGCTGGTAAGGATGAAAGAGAGGCTAGCTCTAATCGCTTGCATGTCGGTCTCTCTTACGTAGCAAGGTTGGTACACAGAACTATCATGCCAGACTAAAGATGCCAATCAATGCAAATGATTGAGAGCATGCCCATTACAGTAGCGTGAAAGCAATACAGTAAGCGGAAAAAGCGGTCAAGTGAACACTTTCCGAACACTAAGCCAATTGGATGGGAAAGTTGGTGTGCAATGAGGAAAACTCACAGACAGCTCCTAGGCCAGGAAAAAGGATAGAGGCTGACTAAAGTTGTTCAGATAGCGTAGCAGGGACCAATCCGCCTAACTGGAACCAATCAGCCAGGGTTCAACAGGGGAAAAGGCAACCAAAGCCGCTAAAGCCCTTGTCCACAACGCAGGCAAAGTTAGCATTCACCAGCAAGACTAATAAGAATGAGAAAAGCAAACTGCTGACAAAAGTCGAGGGGAAGATGCCGAAAGCAGAAGCATCTTGGGGAGCTAACTGTCCCTAGCTCACTGGGGGGTGAGTGACCTAGATTGAGTGTTATATCATATAATAGAAGACTCCGCGGACCATTTCCTGCTTGAGAAGAAGCTATGGGACTTGAAGGGGCGTAGCGTAGGCGAAGGACTCCGCTGCTATTTCCGTTGAAAGAATAAGCAATCTCCTTCCAAAGTTTCACATTGTCAATCCTTTAATCTCAATCTTTCTCAGAAGAGGCAGCGGCGACTCTGTTTGTTTGCATTTTCTGTCGCACTAAAAAGGTAGTTAACGAGAGTGTGATCTCGTTATCATCTACGTCAATGAAAATGAATGAGACTATAGGCAGACTACCGTAACTACCTAATTGTCATTATAACATAACATCACTATAGACCTTCAACAAGTAGGAATCTAACCTACAATGTCACCCTTTTGAAAAACCGAAATCACCGTGCTGTCGTTATTCGCAAAAGGTAGCATCATGATATCTTCTTTGACTTAGTAGTTCGGAACACAAAATCCCGGCCTATATACGTGAATGCCGATCCATTCGTGGAAAAAAGCTCGGGGCCAATAATCTTCCTTGCTCGTTCCTAGGAGAACTCAGTAACGTGGCCAGTATAAGTCAGCGGGCAGGGGGGTCTGACGATGCGGAGAGCAAACAAAGGCGACAAAGCTATGTTGGAAGGATGAAAAGATGCAACAAAACGGGTGGCTACCCGCAGTGGTCCCACTGCACGGGAAGATCGGAGGCAAATAAAGATGGACAGCTCGAAGAAAGCGCCACATGCGGAACACTGGATTATATCAGCTCAAACCCCCCGTTGGAACGAGGGCTGTCTTCCAGCTCTACTTCACCACTGGGGGGAAGGAAAGAATTAGCCCACAAACGTTCTAGGCGCGTGCTTTTGTTTTGGAGCCACCGTCTTCTGAGCGGGCGATTGGTCTTCTTTTAACCTCGAGCTTTCATCCTTCGGTTTTTACCTTACTAATGGTTTAAAGAGTGTTATTGTTATGAAAGAACCCGGTATTCGTAGATCAGAGATTGCCGGATAAGTAGTCAGTCTATTTCCATTTCGGATTACCTATGAATAGGCATATGCTTCCTGGACTAAAGCCCTAAAAGCCTACTCCTGGCCTTTCGAATGAAACACATGTTATGAAATATCCGGGCCGGGTGGGTCCAATTGATCGAGAAAGGAAGTTCCAATGAAAGCCTTGAAAGGGTTATACATTAGCGATTCCCTTACAGCTTGGAGTTATTCCCAGCGATAGAGAGTGATGGAAACTCGGCCGGTGAATCGAAGGGTCGGCCCATGCACTGCGGAAAATTCTATGCATCCGGTATCAAAGAAAGACTTTGCTGCTTTTAAGCTTAAGAGAATGCCCAGGAGAAGACCCTTGTTTATCTTTTTCCAACTCGAGACTCCCGTTTTATTGCCAACGAACAAGCAAGATGCGGTCGTCCTAGTTCGACTCCCGCAGCGAGTATTATCGCTGCTTCCCTTCTGCAGCAGTGATGACGGTTCGCCACACCCGACATAACGTCCAAACTCATCCCATTTGCCACAACAAAGCATCATGGCGTCTATTCCGTATAAGCGGTGACAGCTCTCTTAGCTCGACCACCACACTTCTGCACTTTTGAGTCTTTTGATACCAACAGGCAATACAGCACTTTAACTGCATTCGATTCGTGGTGACAGCAATCTCGCGCGGACCACCACGCTCATGTGCCCCCAGGACACGTCGTCGGCCTCTACAGCATCGCAACTTCGCACATGCATAGGTGATAGTGAGATCCTGGGCCAAACACCATCCTTTTCAGCCCAACTCTGTCTCAATGCCCTCTTGGCAAGATAAGCCATCAGTCAGCTGTACAATGTAAGGATCACAGTCAACTTCCCAATCCGTATCCCTCAAGCCCTCATGCTCGAAGCCTATGGGTCGTTATAACCCATGCCAGCTCGTTTCCCAACGACTGCCGCTCACTTTGCAAAGACACTGCAACTGAGCACTCAACCTCTCTTCTGAATTAATGTTGTAAGTAAATAAGTATTCAAACCCCTTTCCCTTCAGACATTGTAACGTAACGCAATCAACCTGACAGCGTGATTTCGGCTCTTGTTTTGTTTGTGACAGTAGCGCTCTCGCCCACCTGTCACCATAAAGCTCAATCCGAAAGAGTTTTGCCCTTCCTGGCAAGATTAACCATCAGCCGATTGTACCCATTGCGAGGATCACAAGTAACTACCCAACCAACTTCCGTGCCTCAAAGCTTATCGAGTCATTACAACCGCGCTAACCATTCGACTTCACACCGACAACACCACCGTGCCAGATGCAAGCAACGGTTGCTGCTCAATCTGCAACGACACTTGTGCCCACTGCATCATGAAACCATCCTCCATACGGTCACAATCCCATCGCATCGACGGTCTAAACTTTGACACCATTCCCAGCAGCAGTTATTCTTTTCTTGAGATCTCCTTCGCGAATATACTGAGATGATTATTAGCCTTGTATAAAAGGCCCTGGCCCGGTGTCTTCGTCAAATATCGCATGCATAACAGCCTCCCAGTGTTCAACTCGAGGCTGAGCCATAAACTGGCTAACCACTTGGGGTCTTTGACTTCTCTGATAAAGCCAACCTTTAATAACTTATCAATCTCGCGTGATGATAAGCGGGAGGATTTCAGGGCCGTCTGGGAGCTTGCTTGATGGGAGCAGTATCGCTTTTTATAGTTAAGTGGTGCACTGCAATTCGTGGGTCAAGCCCAGGCATTTCTTTGTAACTCTAGGCGAAGATCTTTTTATTTTTCATCAAGAACTCTTTCTATTATTCCCTTTCATCTTCAGATAGGTTAGCACTGATGAACACAGGCCTTGGTTCTTCACTTGTGCCAAGATTTATTTCCACCAGCTCGTCGACCGTTGCTTGACCGCCGTCTTCGAGTTTCGGGGGAGCAGACTGAACTTCTATTAGTTCACGAGATTTAGGATATTTTTCCGACGAGCAGCCTTCTTGAATTTCTACCATGCGAACGCTTGCTTGATAACCCAAACCGCGAGTTCCGGATTTGAGTTCTCCATCATGATGCAAGACCCATTTTTGTCGACAGTTGTGGGAACATCGAACTTTCGTAGAGGAGAACGTAAAGGAGGACGTCTAGTGGCAGGGCGTCTCCTCTTCCGTCTTCTCCCCGCCTTAGTGGCATCAACTGGTATGACCACGTTTGGAGAGATCTTGAGTCTTAGACATGGAACCTCTTTGAGAGAGACTCCTGATATTAAAGATGGGATCACTTTCCCGACGTTGCTCACTAGGGATGTAGCGATACGTCTTCTTCATGGTTGGCCTGCGACCTGCTTCTTCTTCAATATTCTTATTTCATTTTTCCGAGAAAGCCATTTGATCTGGAGGTGTAGGAGCAGGCTTTCGCAACTCCTTAGTTGGCTCCAAATAGAATTTAGAATCTGCATAGAATGCTTCTGTCGTCGTGAAAGGCTTGGTATTTGCAAAGATCCTCTTGGTTTCTCCTTCGGGAGTCTTGTACTTAAAACACTGATGCCATATAGAGGGCACTACTTTGTGCTCGTGCAGCCAAGGACGTCCCAAAAGAACATTGGTTGAGGTGATAGCATCGATGACGTGAAATGTGACATAAGTCATCATATCTTCGATCATTAACCGTAATCGGATGGTGCCTAGGGCTTGTTGACCCGATTGGGTGAATCCTTGTATCATGACATTGGTTGGACTGAGATCATTGATAGTATATCCCAACTTCAGCAGCATCTTAAAAGAGATGATGTTTATCGCAGACCCGCAGTCTAACATGATTATGGGGACAGGTATGTCTTCAAGACTTCCAGCCATCAACAAAGGCCGGTTGTGCAACTTAGTCCCCAACAACAAGTCTTCATCTGATAATTCTATGGAACAGCATTGAGCCGTCGATGTGTCGATTTTTGCAACCTCTGCATGAGTTTTCTTCAGGAAAGGACAGAGCTGTAATCAGCGCCTTTCTAAGATCTTCAGATAGACACAATGTGTCGTACACGCTTAGCAAGGAGGGTCTTTTCTTCAGATGGGCCATGACATTGTATTTGATCTTATCGGGGGAAGCTCTTTGGTTAGGTGGAGCTTGGGATGCCCCCACTGAAGGCGATGGAAGCTGTACGTCGGGTAATTGAGTACCCGACCTTAGAGTTATCTTGTTGACATAAACTGGCTCCTCCGGGAAGTGGAGTGGGCCATCATCTTCGTCGAATACATCGATCGTGAGGCAAGAATAAGTCGCCATGTTGGATGCAGCCACCTTCTTACCCTTCTTTATAGTCTTCAAGAGTTCGGCGTCTATGGTTCCTTCATTTATCAGCCTTTTTATTTTGCGCTTCAGGGCAAAGCAATCTTGGATCTTATGCCCCAAAACCCTGTGGGAAGGGCAATATAGTGGATCCCCTACACGATCTGCTTCATGTGGACGCTTAGAGTCTGGCAACTCGATGAGATTTAGTTCTATCAATCCTTTGAATAAGTCATTTACTTCTTCGTCAGGAATTAAAACCTCGCCTTTCTCCTTTAGAGACTTTGGAGGACCATTTATTCTTTGAGAAGATTCAGCTTGAGCTTACTTTACTTTAAAAGGGCTTGGCTAGAAGTTTTTTTTGGTCTCATGTTCCCGCACCTGAAGTTCTAGGTTTCACCACACAGGCTTGTTTTGTCTGTGTCTTCTCAGGAGTTCTATCCTTCTTTATCAGTCACTTTATCAACGAACTTAGATCGTCGGGCGATGTGACTAAGATAGTTATAAATATCTGTGGCTTTGGAAGCAAGCTCTTCAAAAGTGATGGGCCGTACACCTTGTAGATATACCGCCATGTCCGGTCGAAGATTGTTCATGTACATGCGAACTGCTTCTGACGCAGTGATGGGTTGAGGACGATGTAAACTGAGATTCCTCCAGCGGTTGATCGGAGAATAGCAAGATATCTTATTGTAATAGTTAGCTAATTCCTTCAAACCCGTCAAAGTCCCATATCTCCTTCTCTGCCTTTGTCCCCTTACCAGCTTGCTAACTCCCTTCCCTGTAAGACCTCTACTTGAGACTATCCTAGGATGAGAGCTGGAAGGGATAGGATTTCTGCCTTCCACGGCTAAGACGGAATTGAATTTCGAGATGCGAAGAATAGCCGTCTTTCGTACCTTTCCTGGGAACGGACATGAAAAAGGAGTTATAATGCCTATTGACATTATCAATTGCCCACGTGAAAGCTTTAAAGCAAGGTTCGCAAGACAGTCAGAATCAGAAAGAGAGGTATGCCTTAAAAGAACCGTTATCCCACAGGGTTTATCCCGCTAAACAGCTCTTAGTCCGCACTTCTATCGTGCATTCTAAGACCATGCCAGCCTAAAAGAAGAAGAGTCACTCACTCCTCCGCCAAGAGGTAAAGGTAAAGCAACCCCTGCTGCTCTCATTGCTGCGTCGAAAGGGGTCGGGAGGGTATCTAGGGCTAAGCCCAGCAAAATGCACATAATCGGATTCTTTTTCTGTATAGTAGGAGAGGTCTATCAATGACTTAAAAACGACGCCCTTCGTCGAAAGCCCCTTACTCTTATGAAAGAGGACATTCGTGAACAACCCCTAGATTCGGCTTAGTGAAAATCGAACTAAAGAGAACGGGTTCAACTTATCCCAATCCTCGCTCTGGACCAAGGTGCGTAGCCTTTTAACATTCTCTTTCTCTCTTTCTGGCTTAGCCTACCAGGGAAATGGCTCCTTCTTATTGATAGCACAGGTGAGAACACCCCTAATGGGCAAGCTTCACTAATATCCCAGGAATGAGGAATGAAAGAACTTCTGCTATCTACTCACTCTTGCCACTGAGAGGGGATGAGTGAATACCTGGAAGAGAAAGTTCTCTTATTCCCGGGATCAGGGCATCAACTGCAACATTTAGAAGTTCATACCTGATAGCAGTAGCAAAGGGCTTTAGCGCCTGTGTTAGCAGAGCTCTTGGGGAAGAAGCAAGGGCTTTAGCCTTTTTTCACATCTGAGATTCCCACTAGGGCAGGGCTATGAGAGAGAAGGGGCATTCCCGGTCAAAGCATTGATTCTAAGCCTTTCTTCTATGGGGGGCTAGGTCAGAGCTAGCATTGAATAAGAATAAGCTAGGATTCCTCTTAGCGACTATGAACGAATGCTTTTTCATTGAACAAAAAGAATAGCCGGCCTTTGTTTTTGCTGTTACAGAAGAAGCTGCTCTTGGCCTTTTGCTTGGCACTAGGAAGAGAAAAGAAAGATCTTAGGGCTAGGCCCTTTAGGCCAATTAATAGATCAGACTTCACTTCAAGAACTAGCGAAAATAGCCCTGATCAAGGTGCGTGCGAAAGAAATGCTTTCCTTATTCCCATGAAGTCAGGATTTCTTAGGACCAACATAGGAGGGCATATATCTTGACTATATGCCACCTTCTATCGCACTATAGTTTTTATTTTTTTGGTCGACCTTGTGAGATACCTTTTATACCTTTCTATATACCGAATTGAGGAAATTTTTGTAACCATCCTAAAGATCAGTTGGGTGGGTGCCTTGAGCCCTAATTTTATAGACAGATAGTCGCCATTACTCCGGTTCTATATGGGAGCGCTTGAAATGGTTTGGTTTAACCGAATGCTCGCGTCGGTGTTTCTGAGCCCTTTCGCTCCTTGAATCACTGAGAACAAACTTTCTACAATCCTATAGTAGCTTATCGTAGCTAACAGATGATCTTCACCAAATTGGGTCAGAATGTAGCCCGATCCGAACGCAATTAGATGTCTCAATACTGACTACCTACCCGGACCCGGGCCGGAAAGGGGTAAATATAGCCCAAAGAATTATGGCCCTACACCGAGAAGCTATTTGTAAGGGACTCTCTCAGTCTCAAGTTGATTTGGGGTTGTGCTCAATAACTGCCGTCCCATCCCTCATTACTGATGCTTATTTTGCGCCTGTCTTTTTTCTATTCACTTTTTTTTTTTGAAAAAATCTTGCTCTGCATGCAAGTCTTTGGTCGCGGGGCTAGGGGTCCCAAACATCCAGTTGACAGCGAGGTTTCTACCTTGATTATCCGCACTTCCCAGGTTGAGCTGGTCAGTCAGGGCCAGGCTCCAATAAAGGGCTTACACCTCAGCCTATTGGCGGCCCGCCCAATGTTAGCATTCAGATCGATTCTCATCCCTGGCCCTGAAAGGTGGACACCGCCCGCCTTGCCCGGGCTTTGGAAACCCCATCGAAGTCGAATTCCCATTCCAGGTCGTCCTGTTCGCTATCCGAGTGAGTCCCAGTCTGGGAGAAGGGGGGCCCATCTGTTTCAGAAGGTCCGAAGATTCATTTCAAAAAACAGGAATGTCAGAGCAGTTAGTCCGCATGTCCCTAACTACCTTGTTCCTGATTGGATTGCTTTCTTAGTGTGGCATCTTTTTGTTCGCTGTCCACTGGTGATATTATCATATATAAATGTAGATAGAGAAAGAGGCTAAGCTAAGCCTACGTAACGCTATGGGAACAGCTTTTTTTGTCCGCTTTCAGCTATGGATGCGCTACCTTGTGAAAGAAAACATCATATGTAAGTAAGTAGCATCTAGAATAGAATCCGGAGCAGCTAAGAAAAGAAAATCGAGTAGCTTGCGGGCCGGTCGTCATTGCACACTAGCTGGTCAGTGGGGGTAAGAGAGTGTTCCGTTGGTGTTCTCAGTCTCAGTGCGACCTTGCTTGGTCAACAAGGGGATCAAAATGTCCCCCATCAATAAAGTGAGGGCTTTCCGGACCTTCTCCACCTCCCTTTTTCTTTTTTTCCATGCTTTCCGTTGGAAAACAACCAACAAAAGTTCTCTATACTTCTTCACTACTCGTACAGGCTTGACGGAGTTAAGCTGTCTGGAGGAATTTATTTGAGCTTTAAGCTAGCTCAACGGGCTGACTGACCCTTTATAAAGCGGAGTTAGAGTAATCATCCTATGAAGCATCAAAAGAAGTCAAAGGCAGAAGAATAAACATAGACTGAATACGCTGAAATAGACGCATAAGCGTAAGAGGAGAAGTAGGACTTTCTTTCCAGATACACGAGATGAGATATGCCTTGCCTGCAGGCGAGATTGAAATCTTAATGTAGTAACCAAACACAAGTAAGTAGTTCGTCAGCCATTAATAATAAATACGTCATTCTATGTTAATGTTTAGAATTGCCTGATCGCCCGATCGTGATGAACCTTTGGGCATTGGTTAATGGGCATCGGGTAATCCTAATAACGGCATAGCCATGCCATAATAGAATCGCTGAAAGCCTGAAATAGTTTGTCAAAGGGATGCCCTTGATTCACTCACAATTCTTGGAAGAAGTGGCCCAGCCCCAAAATCCCATTTCATTGAAAAAGCCCTATCGGTCAAATGAATCAGACAGTGACTTGGAGTCCAGTCTCGAGAGATAGCACCATTGAGTCGTCAAGCCAGCTTCTCCCAATTCTTTATGGGTCTGACATGATGAGCATGGTAGATGGCACAACATCTGCCCCCAGTGAAACCGTAATGGTTGATTCAAAAACTGTCCCCAATCCAGCCTATCTTGAATGGAAGAAGAAGGATCAGATCCTTCTCAGTTGGTTACATACCACAATGAGACCTACTGTCTTTGCCCAAGTTATTGGATACAAGACAGCTCGTTCCACTTGGGAGGCTCTTGACAGGGCTTATACCTCCCAGACCAATGCTCGATATTACCAGATAAAGCATTACCTTTTTAATATTCGCAAAGGTTCATATTCCATTACGGAATATATGGATCGTATCCGCAGGCTCACAGATGAACTATCTCTTATTCAACAACCAATGAGTGATCGATAAATTATTGGTTGTGTTCTTGACGGACTTGATCTTGATTATGATGTGGTTGTTAATACAGTACACACCATGTCCACCACATCCTCTTTTGAAGAAATCTAAAGTATGCTTCTCAATCGTGAAAAACGATTAGAAGTATATCACCATACCTCTCAAGATCGGTCCACTACTGCTCTTCTTGCTTCCAACAATCGTGATGCTAATCGTGGTTATAATAACCGTGGCACAAATCGGGGTCGCAGCTATAACAGTGGTCGTGGAAATGGCCACAACCATGGTCGAGGAAATGGTCGCAACACTAATCGCACAACTTTTAACAGAAAAAAGCACTCTCGGGTAATTCAATGGTTCAGCTCTGGTTCAAATGGTATCTGGGGTATATCTCTTATCTGTTGTTCACGAATCCGTTTCAGGTTTTCAGGCATACCCGGTCTTTTCTCTTTCAGTTGCTGCTCCGGGGAAAGAAGTTTCATTGGGGAAGGTGGTATCTTCTAGTTGATCACTTAAGCTTTTAGCTTAAAGGACTGATCTTTGCTTGAACTTAGCCCGAGTAAGGCCGACTTAAATAAAGATAACTAGGTGCCAAGCCTTTATATGAAACCATTTCTTTCTCTCTGGGAATCATAGCCTACTTTCGTACCAAAGGGTTGAGACTTTCCTTCTGATCCTAGTTCTTGGCACTGGGAAGAGTCTCTATAACCTATAGGGTAAGGAGCAATAGACGGAATTCGCCCTAGAACCGTTAGGCTAGGCTCATTAGACGTAGACGGAATTAGTCTGGTATGGCTGAAGAATGGTTTCATCAGTTGAATTTTGGAAGGTCATATCGTATTATAAAAAAGAAAACCCCGTTGTTAAAATAGCTTGCCTTTCCTGCTTTCAAGGCTTTCCTTGGCAAAGGGGGGAAGGGAGGTTTTTTAAATGCTTTTTGATTGAGTCAGATGTGGCATTGCTGATTCGAGAACAGTTGCCCTTTCTTTTTGCTTCGACAATTGATCAAAATAGAGGCAACAAAGCCACCCTACTTAGATCCCCGGATCGCGTTATTGGATTAGCGGGCGCCACAAGACAAATTAGTCGTACAAGGACATTCGGCTTATCAGAGGCAATGGCCTTCGCCTACGTCAAAGACAGCTGATTCGTCCTACTAACATGTCTTCCGCTGGGATTGGGTGTCTGGTGGTATCTTTTGCCAGAGCCCCTATTGGTTCAACCAACGGCTTGTTGCTCACCTGAGTGCGCTAGTGCAATTAAGGAAGCCGCACAATGCCAAATGAGGTCTCTGGGCTTCCCGTGTATTCATCCAAATCAGATCCATGAGAAAATTATGAAAATGTGGAGATCAAATGGGGAGATTGACTTCATTGACCTGGGCCACGACTACTTCATCCTCAAATTGACTGATGGGGAGGATTACAAAAGAGCTCTTACTGGAGGACCTTGGATGATAGCAAACCGTTATCTTACTGTTCGAAAGTGGCACCCTGATTTTAGGCCTTCCTTGGCAACGGTCACTCAAACTGCGGTTTGGATCCGTTTACCTGAGCTCCTTATTTAGTACTTCGACAGTGAAGTACTTCTCCAAATAGGGAAAACTCTTGGTAAACTTATTCAAATTGATACGGTTACTGAACTGGCTACGCGAGGTCATTTTGCGAAAATCTGCGTTCAAATCGATCTAAGTGCTCCCTGGATTAGAATTGGCAAGCATCGTTAAAAGATTGAATATGAAGGAGTACATTCCCTATGAAAATGCGATGGGAAATACATAGAAGTTGCATTCATCTTAGCAAAAACCTCTTCCAGAGTCTGTTTTTAGCAGCAAATAGGGAGGTAGTGGTTTCCCTTTTTTTTTTAATAACCCAAAACCTGGACCCGCTTTACGATGTATTAGTCGAACCCCTGGGATACGACGCCCTGCTCCTTGAGTATCATGGGATTAACCCGACCCCCTCCAGAGGCTCCCGAGAAAGCTATTTCAGCCTGCCGGGCAGTTAAGGGCAATTCACTCTTGGAGTTATGACAGTGATTGTTATTTTCTTCCTTTTTTCTGAAGCCTGTAAACCAGCTAAGAGACACTTTCATTGGGATCGTACCACTTGTGATTAGGAAATTCCTTCTTGAATCTTTAGTAATAGCTCTCCGGAGAATCTCTTGACTAGTAAATCAAGGAACTCATCCCATCAGTGCCTTCTTGTGAGTGCTAGTCAACTACCATCCTTGATATAGGTTGTTCTCCTGTGCTCCTGTAAGAAGTCCTTCCTATACCTGATGCGCTTTTTATCCTTTTGAGTTAATGCAAAGACCCAATTCGCTCAGGCTGGGATGGCTTCCGACCTAAGCGGGGTTGCACCGTAGGGACCCGTAGTCTCCAGAGTTTTAGTCTGCAGGCAGAGACTTGTCATCATCCCAACGTCAAAACGCTTTCAATCCAGTAGTATACTTCTAGGTGTCCAGTCTTTGAAAGCAGACCGCAGTTAAAAGCCCGTCAACTAGCTAGCGTACCCTACCACTTAGAAAGACGGTGACGAAAAAGTTGTCACAAATCAACCCTACTTCCTAGATCGGTCCTACTTCGCTTCTTTGAGACCGTTTGCACCACTGTCAAAGGAGACAGCACGCGCTCACAGATTATTATCTATGCATAAAGAAGTTTGTTAGTTAAGTCTGGTCTGATAGTTGAAGTTATTGTTAACCAACAATCACTGTAAATGTTCCTCTTGTTAGGATTGACATTAAGTTATCTAACCTTTTGTATGCATGGCAACTTTTTAAGGAATGTTGCTTTCCCCCTTTACTTATACCAAAGGATACCCCCTTTTTCTAATAGATAGAAGCAGATATAGTTAACCGAAGGAGTTGAGGGATTCTTGCTTTAATCTGTCCCGCCATTCCTGACTTAGGAAGGAATATAGTAAAGGACGACTGCTTATCCATCATCTTTTATGAGTGAAAGAAGGAGCTCTATAACTTTTTTTTTTTCATTTTAGCCGAAGGCCCTTTGACTGTTATAGTTTCTCGCTTGGACTCTTCTCACGAATTGGATTTGAACCAATATCAAGCTACTTTCCTTTTAGTAGATCGTGAGTGGGTCTGTCGTCCTCCTCATTATAGTCCTCCTAGAATCAATAGCATTTCGTCGGAATACATCCTGTCTTTTCACCTTAGTAGTCCTATGCATAGTCAGTACTATAGCCCCAATCATGGCTACTAATAAAATAAGACTAGGAACCAAAAACCAGACGGAATAGTAGGTATAAAGTAAATTGCCCAATGTTTCCAAATTAGTCCAACTTCGTACCTTTTCGGCATAAACCGTATATCTTAGAGAGGTCGTATTTCTTTGGGTTGGTAGTAATGGAATGCTTTCATTATCTAAAATGAAGAACATTTCCCACCAAAAGATCAGTCCAATAATACCACTCACTGGTAAATAGCGCAATACTTCTTCGTGAATCTCCGCTATTTGAATATTGAACATCATAACAACGAATAGGAATGAAACGGCTATAGCTCCTATATAAACTACTGGGAAGATCATAGCGAAAAAGTCGAGACCTAACAAAAGAAGTAAACCTGAAGTGTTGCGAAAGACTGGGATGGGAAACAAAACGGAATGTACCGGATTTTTAGCACGTACAACCATCAAACCAGAGACCAAAGCAGGGCTCGACAAAACAGAAAGTATCATAGTACGTCGTCCTTCCCTGAAATGGGACTTTCATGCTGGAGCAAGAACTAGCATGAAAGTCGATCTATTACGACCAGCGCGGTTGTTCGTATTTCATTTTCTTCTTTCAAGCCTTAGAAAGCACTCACTGAGTTACTTACGGAATCTCAAATCTCTCTCGACGCCGAGAATTTTTTATGTGTCTAGGTTGATTAGAGGTTCGGCTTCCTTCTCCCCCACCTTTTAGCGTTCTGGGCCCCTGAAAAAATAAAGAAAGCTGAAATCAAAAAGAAAGAAGAGAAATTGGGCCATGTTTCCCGAGAGAGGCCGCCTTCTCTCAGGCCAGCAGTCTTCTACTTCTAGTCGACTGCTTTATGATGGGCTTCCCTGTTTCCTGGGCTCTGCTCGCTTCGTCTACGCTCCGACCCTAATAATTGAAAAACGATATTTCCTTGCCCTGCATTAAGATTGAAAACTTGTCGTCAAAAAAAAGGCAATCAATCAGAATCAAGAAAAAAAAATGGAAATAGTGATTCAAGATCTAGATGGATCCCTATCTTTATCTCTATCCACGAAGATACCTATCTATATGGAGAGAGATCTATCTATGAATCGATCTAGACTATCCTCTATCCGGATAGATATGTCCTTATGAGCGACTACGCTGATCTTTATATGTTTTGGCCACGTCCGTTTCCGCTCCGAAGAAGAAGGTTTGGATCTTTCAATCTTATGTCGTGAGGGATGTGACCTATGTTAGGTCCATAAGATACCACAGCTTTTGGTGTTCTATGATTCACCTCCGAATAATGAGTAGGTAGTTCGATTCTTTTTATTTTTCTCTTCATAGTAAACTGATGGGGGGATGCGGAGCAATAGGTCGAATTACTATATAAAGAAGAGTTGTAAACTATAGGACTTCTTGTTCGAGTAGGAATATTTCGGTTTTTCTCGTTCCTTCTCTTCGATAAGAATAGGGATTTGAAATGATACAAATTCCTCTTCATTCTGTTGTGCTCATCGAAATAACTGCCTAAGCATACTTTTTTGGATCCAAACTGCTTTGTGTCTTCTTCTTGCATAGAAGAACGCAACTGTTGCAAAAACTGGGATTTTAGTAGTAGGCGGCATCCCTTCTTAGTTTTGAGTTTTCGGAACCATTCTGTTTTGGTTCTTCTCCACATTCTTACCGGGCGATCCAGGAATTTGCCTATGATTTTTTCAACTGATATTTCGATATAGAAAGATCTCCTTATTTCTTCACCGCGGGTTCTCGCATCATCTTCTTGAAAAGATATTATATCACCGTGGGACACTTTAAAATGAGTAATGTTTACCATTCTATTATTCACACAAACCCTTCGATGACTTATCGGCTGCCTTGCTTGAGGAATAGTTTCACGAAAATGGAGACGAACCGGAATAACGTCCGATCTTGTTTCTGGATTGAGTAGAAAAGGGATATATGATCGTTTTGTTCTTCTGTGCATCTCTGTGATGGGTAAATCTCCATGAAAAAGGGACAACTTTCGTGTAGTTTGTGATTGGATGTAACTGTTAAGATTTTCTCTCGAATAAATCTTTCTCTTAATAGATCTCTTCTTGTTTCTCAATCTTTGGAGAATGCGGCGTTGTATTATTGTAAGTTCTCTGTTCCAAACATTTCCTGAAAGTAGACGACAAGTTTTAAATCTTAATGCAGGCAAGGCATATCTCGTTGAATCAGTCTTTTTCGCCACATCGCGTATAACGGGAATCGAACCCCCTCTGCTGCTGTCGGGCGGATGGAGAATGCAATACTTCGACCCAGAAACTTGTTAGGAGTAGGTTTTAGCTTGCGCCTTTCTTCTTATTAGTAAGATAGGTTTGGAACCCTTTTAATAATAATAAGGTAAGCTTCCAAAGCTCCTTTCTTCAGCTGGTGCGCAGGAGCGCACTTTCGTTTTCCCCTTACTAGTAAAGGGGGTTTTATGAATAGAGATCTCCCGCCAGCAGTCTTCTCTTCCTATCACTTCACTTCGTTCGAGAAATCTGATCTCACCGGGCCGGGCGAAGGGGAAAGAAGGTATGGGTGGTCCGGGAACAACAACGGGAGAGGGCTCGTAGCCCCCCTCTCTCTCTCTTCCCCACGCCTATTTGTTTCCCCAGCCTCGGAGAGATGCAGAACTCTTTTTTTTTTTTTAATGAATAGATAGAGCCATGATACATTCCGGAATATTGTAAAGGTAAATAGACTCTTTTCGTCCCCTTTTCGATGTCTGCCTGAGGACCTCTGTGAATGTTTTGGAATGGGGCTGCTCGCCTTTTGTAACAAGTAGACCCACGATACGGACTAATAGATATTCCTACTCTTACCCGTAAGTAAGATCTATTCATAGTTGGTCAGTCCCCCACGGCACGTCTTCTCGCTTTTCATGAATGTATCTCCCCCTCTGCTTATGTGAGTTTGACCCGCCTTTGACTCTGCTTGCTTCTGACTCCCTATGAGCTGTTTTACGACCTGACTTTTCGGAGGGTCGGCGGGACATGGGAGCCTCAGCTCATGCATCGGTTTACCGAAATCACCTCAGCTCTCCCACTTCTTTCTATTCAAAAGGCGAGCAGCCCTTAAACAAAAAGGCCCTAAGAGGGCTCTTCTTTATATATTACATAAGCCCTAAAGTAGGTAGCCCCGAAAGCTGAACTCAGCAACTTGTTAGGAGTGGGGTTTGGCTTGCCCCTTTCTATCTTATTAGTCAAGCGATAACACCCTATCTATAGAGGCCTTTTCAATAAGGTGAGCACCCCTATCACGTAAGGCTTGTACCAGCTCTCGGAAAAAGAAGTCGAGTGTGCCTAGAAGTCACCAGCCCCTGACCCGTAACTGAAACTACTGCTTGCTCCGCCCTTACCGCTACAGCAAATACAGCCTTTACACCTACTCGCTTACCGAAAGCAAGAGCAAGGGAAGATTTCTTTATCCACTTGAACGGTGCGAGCGTAGTCAGACGGAGCGAGCCAGGTCTTACAGAACCACGGGTTGAATGAATGCTGCTCGCCACTTTGGAAAGCCAGAATAAGAGGTTTCTGAGTATTGGCTTAGGAGTGTGAGCAGGAACAAAAGCAAGCTGGAATTGGTAGTCGCTGGGGATATAATATAGGCATCGGCACCGAAAGGAACAAGCAAGAGGAAGAGGCAGGAATGGATAGTTCTTTCGAAAAGGTACACAAGCAATCGCCACAGGAACCGGTATATATGAGTAATCGTAATGCACGCAATCAAAGGAACCGTAAACTGGATCTCCTTCGCTTCGTCCCCTCCACCGAAACAGCTTTCAATCGGGAAAGGAAGCCACCCGGCCCGCCCGCCATCCATAATAGGAAATTCAATCAATAGAAATCGTATTCGTGAATAAATCCCCTTTGTTTGAATCCCATGGTATGGACTTTTTTCAGTAGCAGGACTCTCTTCTGTCTGTTTGAACTCTTGAGCAGGAGCTTCCGCAGGAGAACGGAATAGGCATCCATTAGCTCTGTCCCTTCGCACGACATCTATGAAAGCAGCAGTGGGCGAACCGGTGGTGAACAGGAAGAGGGAGGACCACTCGATCGCTAGGAAGAAGCAAGCCTATTCCCCGCAGATGTCATTGCTCACTAGCTCCTTTCGTCCCTTCCAACGCACCATCAACAAAAAGAAAGAGGAATTCTTGACTACTAAAGCCATGGTAGCGAGCCATAAGCGAGCCTTGTCCTAGTATTAGGAGCGATGGAGCTTGCTCAGTGAAAGGAATACGTAGCGAACGAGTCACGGGAATAATAGAAAAGCACTCTTCGGGGCTCACTATCGCCTCTATTACATAACCTTGGCAGGCTAGACTTATTTCAGACCTTTTGATGTGCCTCTTTCGGTTGCTTTCTAGCTTTACCGAATGAAGTTAGTCACCTTCCTATTCTGTTTCCGCTTTCAGACAAGTAGCTAAGTCGTCTTAATCCAGCGACGAAAACTCCTGCGCTAGGAGAAGCGCTCAATCCCGTCGCTTCGTCGCTCAGTCCGTTGCTTCTTCCCTCCTCTTCTTCCTTTCCGGCTCTTTATACCAATGTGATTGAATTCCAGGTGCATATTTCAATTACGTCTTCCCTGATTCTGGTTCAGATCCAGAGAGAGATCGGTTCCGGTATCAGTAGCTCAAACGAGCATTCAAGGGGAAATGGCTTGTTTGGTGGTTCGAATCCACCTCGGGGTATGGCATAAGTTCCAGGAAAGGTGGAGAAAGGATACTTTGCCAATGATTAAGGAAGGTCGTCCGCTATGTCTTGCCGATTCTCCGAAGACCATACCTTAACTAGTGCCAAAATGCGTCTTGAGTTTTTCTGTTATAATCGAGATTAGATTAGGTTTATTAGTGTTTTTGTTAGGTCAAGGGGCGGTTGCTTTCTCTTGCCTTCCTAGTTTTTTTTCTGGTAGATGACAGGCGAGGCCCGCTCTTAGTTGTTGTGTTTTTATCATTCATTCATATAGTGGAGGAAGTGATAACTGAATTGGCTCGCCCTAAACGAATGAATAGTTGGAGCTCATAAGCACCTCTCCCTTACCGACAGCGAGGAGTTCTCCTACGCTAATTGGCTCTACTAAAGCAGGGAAGAACTAAGGCATTGAAATCCCCTAGTGCTTCCATCAAGCGAAGGACTAGACTCACTATAAAGGAGAACACCTAAAGGAACTATTCCTGTTTCAGTCAAATTCAATGCATTCTTTCATTGCCTGTGTATCAAGCTTCAAATCGCCACTTTTCACTTTAATGTATGCTGGGGTGCATAACATGCAGATTTCTGTCCAGAACAATGGCCTTAAATCGTTGAATTGAGAAGCTGCTTAGCCTTCAACCGTTACCTCTGACTCGACCTCTTCACCTTCCACCGTCTCTGCGGTTAATTACAGGTGTACGGCATTTGCTGTTGATAATGCTTTTCTTTTCTCGCTACTTGTAAACAAAACCATCAATGTCTTAAGTTTAATTTGCTCTTTCTCATGCTTATATCGATAGTTTTCCTTCAATGACCGATGAGACGAGATAGAATCAGGAAATAGGAATAGAATCGGACAAAGAGCTGTTAGCAGGGCCACGAGTAGGCTGCACATGAACTAGATGAATTAGAAGAAGATATACCCACAGACAGAACAGAATCGCTTGGGATTTCTCAGGGCAGGGTTCTTGCTTTAATAAGTGACATCGAAATGCGCCATTTGATTGTTTCCTTGGGAAAATTGTCCTAAATGCCGATTTCCTTTCTAAAGGTGCAATAGAAGCTTGAGCAAAGGGCTCGTCGAAGGACCGGCATTCAAACTTCCAAGGCGGATATGCACCTCTATGCCTGGCTTCCTTCCTCCGCAGAAGACTTGCTACCGTGGCCTGGGATAAAAGCCATTTTCTTATCTTCTTTCCTCGGTATTTACCGCTGCGCCCCTGTGCTATCAAGAAGAAGGAATTTCGGGACGGGAAGGACCTGGAATGTCGGAATGCCTAAGAATAGAAGTAGCGATATGCCGATTTGCTGCTGTTAAAAAGCTAGGCACCTCTTTACTCTTATTGCCAATCTCTCTTAGCTCCCGAACAGCCTATTCGATTTCTGTGCTTAAGCTTGCTCTCACTTATTCTTGGCTTGGATCTAGATAATAGATGTGGCAACAAGTCAAAGAGCTGAGTCGTCGAAAACACTAGCAGCTCCTTCCCCAACTTTAGCAAATGAACCCCGTTCAAGCGCAACAGAAATGATCACCGTTTACGCCGCAACATGTCCGATTGCGAGAGAAAAGAGATTAGACAAGAGCCCGGCTATGCGAAATAGACAAAAAGGAAGTTGGGCCAGTAATCCCCTAACCGGGTATGAACTCCTCCCTTCTACGCTCCGTGGATCCTTTGTTACCTAATTCCCTGAAACACGGAATTGCTCCTAGTCTTTACCCAAGAGATGTACCTTCGCACTATCAAAAGGAAATTGTCTCTTTGCTTAAGCACGAGATCCGATAGTTGTGATTCCGCTTTCATGTCTTGGATTGAGCTTTCTCACTCTTTCTATGCCTCTTCCTTGGAGGACCTTCCCACAACACACACGCGGCGCTAAGGTTCCCGTGGCAACTCAAGCTAGGATTCGAAGCCAGGATGAGCGGATCTACCGTGCCAGGTCCTTTCCTATTCTTATACTAATAGTTGAAAATTCCTTGCGCTTAGAACTCGAACTAGAACGTGAGGCATAGTAATGGCGCATGTGTGATATTCTATTGATCCAGTTTAGGCAGCTTCAGGAAAGCAGGAATGGACAAAATGTCTTCTGCTGCTATCTTATCTGCTAAAATGGAAAAAATATTATTTTCTTCTCTATGTCACTAATCAGAGTCGGAGAGACCCACGAGACTTTCTTTTCTCCCGGCAGGCTCTAGCGCAAGAGCAATGCGAACAGCTGATTCTCAAGCTGGGGATTCGTCGAAAACAACCTATCTGTCCACTTGCTTTCAGCTCTCAACCTATTCTTGCGCAAACCAAGCCTGAATTTAGGAGTGAAATAACCCTCGTAGCTGGGACTTTGCCGGGTATTTGACTTTTTAGCATTTTCTGGAGGCTCCAAAGAAAGTCACTTCAGAGTATACAAGGAAGAATCTTTCAACGGCTACTCAGTTGGCTATCCTTTTAAGGATTGGCCTACCCAACCACTATTGGATAGATAGAACTAGAAATCAATGTCGGAGAATGCCGGGTTATTGAATAAGACTGTTTATTACAAATCAAGTGCAATCAATAACCAATGTTAGGAATAACAGGATATTTTCGTATTCGTAGCATGCGGGGAATCGAAAATAGTATGTTTTTCCTGGGATAACTTTCATCTGTCAATAGAGTGAGATAGCGATTGATTCATTGTCAGCTATGGCTATTAAGGATAAGGATCTAATTCCTCGCCGGAGAGAGAGAAGAGCGGTTTGCGCTTCGCGCCCCAACCCCCTTAACTAATGGATGCTTAAATACCTGCAACTGAATCTGTAAGCGGCGCAGGGCAGGATGGACGAGAAAAGCGGCGAGAAGAAGACAAAGAGAAGGAGGAAGGGAGACCTCTTTCTATTGCCTTCCCTTTCGACTTCTAGACTGGTTCGTCGGCGGGACAGCAAGCCAAGATCCGATTCGTCAATCGACGAATCCATGCCGCGTAACCTGGCAAAGGGGAAAGAGACGATGGCAACGCACCTCATACAAGAGGGATAAAAACCTTGTACGTACGCCGCCCAATTATCGTATTTTCAGGCAGCCACTAGTTTTCCCCTCGTTTTTACTTAAGAAAGATGGCGCGGATGTCTTCAATTTAATCAGCAGCCAAGGCGAAGAGAGAGTCCTACCATCACGAGGGATTCGAGATAAAGAGATGGCAAGCCGGAAGGACGACGGGAGATGATCGTTCGGACAGGAGATGTGGACGAGTTTTAGCCTAGCTCCAAGAAGAAGGTACCGGGACCTCATTGAGCACAAGATTTGAGCGGTTAATGGAGAGCACCAAACTCATGCGTTGGCTTTGGGGCGAGGATCAAGGAGGCCGGATTTACCTTTATGAACCTCAGCGTGAAGTGGTCGGGTTCACTCCTCCTATTGCCTTTACCCAGCGGCAAGACGCTTAGTTTTGTCGGAAAGGGAATGCTTCTTCCCCTCTACTGTGCGGGTGATAAGACTAGGCGAAGAATTAAATGAATCAGTTCGCTTGACCAACCCGAGCCTCTAGTTCTTCTGATTTTGCTAACATCCTTCGATGACAGGCCGACCGAAGGAAAACGCACCGGGATCCTACAATTCCCTATGAAGCTCCCTGACAAGCCCTTCAATCCATCTTCATCTTGGCTGGCAGCCTAGATAGATTGAGCCCTGGGACTGATCTTCCCGTTGGCTTTGCTACAGCAGTACTCACAGTGTAAGGTCAGCGGGTGGCATAGCGAAATTCCTCACCGAGATGACTGGACAACCTCTCGACCGGATCGTCCCAGCAGAGCGATTAAAAGCGTCTTTGGAGCGAATTCCTTTGAAGTAGTTAGTGCTCTAATTGAGCGAGCCGTGGATCATAAATGATGAGCGTAGCTTAATTTAGCTGATCTCACACCGAACTATAAATAAATATGTGAGTGGCTCTTTATAGAGACTTAGCCCAATGGCTACCACCGGAAGTGCGCTAAGTTAGTCACAGGGAAATCCCCAAGTTCTTTCTAACCTCCGACTCTATAAACTTGGATGGCTTGCTTGCTTGTTTAGCTTGCCCCCTCTTTGAATGTGTACAGTTCGAGCAAGCAAATGGCTAGCAGGGCCGAGGAACCACAATGAAGGGGACGACAGAAGTTCCACAAGAATATGACCAGAGATATATGTTCTTCTTCGTGCATGCAGGTCTGGTTCCTGAGAAAACAGATATCTATTAGCGAGTTTCGCCGTACAATATATAACCCGGGACTGGCTGAAATTAATGAATTACCACGGTTGCCGCCGGCTAATAGGGCGAGCAGCGTAATGGAGTCCCCGGGACGGACGACGTGAGTGAGAGCCCAGACCATAGCGGCTTTAGAGACTTCTCTCTCGGCTTTAACGACGACGAAAACGTTCTCCGAGAGGCTTTCCTTTCTGCTTTACTGTGGTTTACCCATAACCATCAGCGGCAAGGGTTACGGAAGAGGCCAAACCAACCCAGGTGCATCACAAGTAGATACGGTTGGAGCAGCAGATCCTATAGAAAGAAAGACAAAGCCCGAGGCAGATCCAGACGCGTACCCAGGCGGCGCAGGCGTTATCGGGAATTGAGACAACCCGAAGAGGGACCGTTCGCCATAATCTTATTACGTATATCAACAAAGAGATGCGTGCAAAGCTTTGCTCAGGCGTCCCGTCTCTCGGTTTCGTGTTGGACAGCACGAATACGCTGGATCAGGCACCCTAGCCGATCAAAAGTCTGATTTGATGAAATCCTTCGAAGACAGACTATTCAGCCCGAACAACAACAACAAACTGCGCAGAGAGCTGGGAGAAATGCGGGGGTCCAGGTAAGACGACCCAAGGAGATAACCGACGGCCTGCCTCCGGAAAGCTGCTGGTTATATAGAGTGATTGAACCCAGTTAGAGCCGGGGTGAGGAATTCTCCTCCTTCCCCACCTTTAGCCCTTTCCACACCCAACGCCCTCCATTACATAAAGCATTCTTGACATCCAGCGGATACATAGGCAATTTGATAGCGGCAGCAACAGCAATAAGGGTTCGAACTGAACTTTGCTACTGGTGCTAAGGTTTCCTCATAATAAAGCCCATACTCTTGAGTGAGTGTACCCCTGAGCCACCAACCTGGCTTTGTATCTATCAATGGACCCATCCGCTTTGGTTTTGACTTTGAAAACCCATCGACATCCTTTGCTTCCCTTCAGGAAGAGGAACGAAGGGACTCGCCCTATAGAATGAATAAGGAGAGGAAGCGATAACTATGGTTGTCTATAGGAAGTAGTGTGTCGGCTAGCACTTCGGGAGTCCCAGCTTTTTTGATCGAAAGCCTCATCCCTTATATCTTTAATGCACGGGTCCTTTCGATTGAGTGCAAGATGGTAGCGATCATTTCTACCGCTTCACAGGCTCAGGCAAAGAACGGCGCCAATCCAATAGTAAGGCACCAGGCTCACAAGAGTCGGGGACAGAGCGAGGGAGGTCCTCTTTAAAATATAGGAAATTTTAGCTATGGCTAGAATCTCAACTTCTTTACTAGCTTCTAGTTCTTGTCTTTTAGGAGGAGCGGGAAGCTTTTTAAAGAAATGAAAGGCAATGCAATTGTCCCATCAACATGTCCAGCTTGTGTTCCGGGTTCCTATTCATAATTACTACTACTAGAATACTTATATAATATAAAGGAGAGCTTTGTAAAAGCGAACTAAAGCCCTATCTATCACATCCACCACTTGATGAGCCAAGCCTTACACACTCATAAAACACCTATTAAAAAAAAGGCTCGGGCTCGGTCAACAAAGACTTGTGTCCTTGATACGACTTTCAAGATCTACTAAAGTCTTCAGTGTCAAGTAGTTAAAGTGTTCAGTTTCAAGCGCTTCGCACCTTGCTTGACTGCCTTTTCACACTCATACTAGGAGTCAAAGAATGAACTCTTTACTGAGCTATTGCATAAGAGAGAGCTCTTTCTTTAGTATGAGATATCCGATCATGGTCCATCTACTTCTTCCTCTATTGATTCATGTGCTTAACGCAGGGAAGTCGGACTCTATAAATTCCTTTTCACTGGGAACAACTCCTGGTTCATTAGTTCAAGCGGAATCCAATACCTGTAGTGCCTCACTTTCCTGAAAGCAGGAAGCACCGCATTCTTCTTATTATACGAATACAAGCTGCTTGCTTATCGGCTGTTGTCACAATTGAATTAGAATTAGCTACGATCGAAAATAATATCGTAGTATAGTGGCTGTGACGTGAACAGCGCTTCGCTCCTCATATAGGCTGCACCGTGCTGACCCATTCCCATTCAATCTGTAGGGAAAACTCCTACCGCCTCTCTTCCAACTAGAATGCTTTTTTGCAGTTCTTGTTTTGCTCCTCATTAAGAAGCACACCGGGCTTGCTTAGGTCTTCGGAATACGCAAGCGGTGTGTCTTTAACAACAACTATACAAATGAAAAGTGATACAGGAAGCAGTTTCCAGTGGAACTATTCACCGAAGAGCCTTACTACCAGAGCTAGTAAGCTAGCGGAAGAGCTCAGCTCCTACTATAGATGAAGAGCTACTATCATCAAGAGAGGGATTAAACCCTTTTCCGACAGACTGCTCGAATGGACAGACTCATTAAGAGAAGTGCGACCTCAGCACTGCATCTATCGACCGGGCTAACTGCCCCCGTTTCCCGAAATACTTATTTTGCATGGGCCTATTCCTATCTATAAGTGGAATTCCCTTTCTAGGCCTAAAAGAAGGTCTTTTATGGGGGTTCATGTCCCTATAGTGACCTATTGCCCTTTTTCTTGGGTTTCACACTAAGACTAATGAGCTCTAAAATGAGACTTGGGGATTGCTTCTGCCCTTACTGTGCTTCCAACTACCGCCCACTACATTAGTAAAGTTTAAAAGCAGCAGCTAGCTTTATTGACTCCACCAGAGGTGCGTAGCGAGGTACGTGCCGATTTCCTATTAGCTTGTGTAACTCATGTCACCTAACGAATCAATTAGCTGTTCTGATGAGCGAGTTTGCTATATTTTGTGTGTCTACATGGTTGATTGGCCGGCATCCCCACTACTTGTATTGATTTCGTCCCCCTGTATGCTGTGTACCGCGTGCTGGCTTCACTCCACTTGAAGAGAGTCTCTTAGTCACCAGTGTATTAGAGTTAAGAGAGGGGGCGGGCATATCTTTCTAAAGGACGGGGATTCGTGTACTGATTGCTTGCCTTAGCTTCCTTCTAATGCTCGAACTACACTCTCCTAGCTTCTTGCTTCCTAGCATCAGGCCTATGGTCCATCCAAAGGCAGGAGCTTTACGACACTTCCTTACTCGCCTTTATTATATTATTAAATAGAAAAGGCATATCTTGAAGACAGAAGTCGCTTAACTGCTTGCTGCGCCTATTACCTCTTTGCTTTCTTGCATCTCGAAACTGATTCAAGGTATACTATCTCCTATCTTATATGAGATAGCTTTCACAGGGATTCTTGCTAAAAATAAATTAACATAGAGAGCGACTAGAGTTCACTTCAGGAATAGGGGTTGATAAAAGGAAAGCCCTATGCAGCAGTTTATGATTTTCAACCTAACAGGGACAGACAGAGGCATTGACATATCAAATTTGTCTCGTTTCCCTTTGAGCAGATCAGAGCTGATGACAAGAGAGAGACCAGTTAATTAGGGTGCCCGGGGCATGCGCTCTAACTTGGATAGTTGCACGAAAAAGGGGAAAGCCCGACTCAACTTAACGCAAGGGCTCGTTGCAGACCGGGCGTAAAGCATGGAATTCTGCCTAACTAAGTTTGATCGGGCCTTAAAGCCTATCCTTTTATGGATACCTCGCTTCGCCTGTTTAGGAGACAACAAGGCCCCTTTCTTTTTGGAATGGTGTGCTTTCATTCCATTTATGGGGATTTCACTTACTTATAAGTAGGGAGAAGCGCTAACAGTCGAGCCTGACGCTTCTTTTCTTCACTTTGGCATCATACAAGCTACCCGCGGTTCAATCAGGCTTCGAATACGCAGATGTAGGAGTATGCCCTTTTGTGCCTTGGAGTGGGCCTAAAGATAAAGAGAGTATTGCTATCTAAATAAAACACGACAGGAGATCGAGCCACAAACAGGACAAATCGCAGAAGCAGTTCTAATCTAAGACACTCGACCAGGAGCTTCTACGCGGATTAGACACCCACCTAGCCTACCAGGTTCCCAGTTCCGTCCGGGGGCTTTGTCTGCTGTCTTGCTCTGAGTAGAGTAGGGTCGGCCAGCATGCTAGGCATTGGAAAAGGAGACCGACCTTCTGTACCATATCCTGTTCCCAGACCCATTATATAGAATCGAAGTGTAATGGCCCAGGAGGATAAAAGAGTAAGAAAGAGTAAGCCAAGCAGTAACTAATCATGCGTCGTGTGAAACACTAGGAGTGGAGATCCATTTGGGGATACAAGGGCCCGACTTAATCTCAAAAGAAAAGAGAGTACTCGCGAACGCCTCCTGTGTGTAAGGCTTAGCTTCCCGATTCACCATTTAACTCCTCTTGCCAGTCCATCTTTTCCAAGCGCATAAGACAACTGTAGCAGAGATCGGCTAAGCCATAGCGCTGGTTCTATTCGAATGCAGGGTCTATAGAAGAGGATAGTTCCGGATAGTTGGCCTTGGGGCTTTTCATCCATAATGATATGGAAGGGGTCCTCCATCACAAGAAAGCATGTCGCCTGGCCCTTCCTCTTTGGTTTGGTTTGCTACGCCCGAAGCCCCACTTCATACCAGTGACGCTCTTCAGCCCTTGATTCGTGTCGAAAACGATCGAACTCATTGTCTCTGGGGTGAAATCCCCTGTTTAGGCACTTCTCTTCGTCTACCCTTGACCTTTTCCCTTTGGGTTCTCAGACCCGTAGGATAATCGATCAAATATCCTACGCTAGGCATGTAACGAAGATTCTCCCGCTTTTGGTAACTGGGTTGCATTAGGGGGTTCGGACTATCTTCTTGTATCAATTTATCTACCTGTTACATCGTCTTGTTGCTCTTCATAGAATAGCTAGTAAATGAGATTAGTTAGCAGGCTTTATTCGTAAATAAGGAGACGGAACGGATAGAGCGATCCCCCTCGTGTAGGTGGGGAGGGCGAACTTCTCTATTTCCCTGCTAGTGCACTACTTCCTTTTCTCTGTTTAAGGCCCTTCTCCCTCTTAGTCATGTGCTCGTGTGTTCTTGTTATCAAGGATTGGCATCACCAGGTTGAGATTAGTAGGGACGAAACGAAAGTCAAGAAGAAAGCGGAAGGCTGTGTTCTAGTTTCAGAATAGGATAAGGAAGGAAAGTAAGATCTACTAAAATAAAAAAAAGAAGTCGAAAGAATCAGAGCTAATTCCTACTTTCCGGTCATATAAACGAGTGGGCGTCTATGAGTTAGTTGGCTTCCCTTTCTTTCATGATAGAGTCTCTAAGAGAGAATGCGAGGGTTCCGCCTGAGTGGATTGAGGAAAGATTGACTATTTGAGTCATACATAATGCCTTAGCGGCTTATATAGAACCTTTTCCTGAAAGAGTTGGGTGACTTCTCCGCTGGCACTATAGAATATGAACTGAAAGACGAGAATGATGAGACGAGTCAAAATTTCTCCATTCTTATTGATTTGAGTTGAGTCATAGAGCTCTATATATTTCATAGGCAGCCCTTGTTAGTTATTATAGAGAGTCTTCTTTCATTCATATTAAGGAGCAGCCTATGTAAAGATTATAAGTATCCCTGTTCTCTCTTTCTATTCTTAAGGGCCATCGAATGTCTGGGAAAGAAGAATGAATCTGATTTCAATAGCGAAACTAAGGTCTTTTTCATTGAGTTAAGATGGTAATAAGGGGCTTAATTGTGAAAGAAAGACCCCTTACCACAATAAATATCATACCAAAAGATAAAATCAAAGAATTTGATAAACAAATATAGATCGATGATATATTCTAAGACTCCTCCTAAGCGCGTCAACATTTTAATCGGAATCTTTCTTTTCCCAAGGAAATGAAAAATGGAAGAATCTATAAACAGCCGAACTAACCCTAACTTGAGAAAAAAAAAGCTAGCTGACCTAATGAGCGTAGGCACAAAAGATTCGTGTATATACCGAACGTAACGAAAATTCGGAAAAAGGCTATAAAATGCCCTATCCCAGTTATCTAAAAAAAAGTGGAATAAGACTAGGGTGAGAAGTCCTCCAGATGGTATACCGACATGGGCTGACCAATCTCTCCCATCCTCATCCAAAATAGGAGACGACAAAAACGAAGAAACAAGACTAAAAGTATACTTATTCCCTATTAAAGGTTCTAGCTTTTCTAAAAGACGTGAGCGCGAGATCATATTTAATGAAGGAGTAAGGTCAAAATAGTAAAGCATTTCTACTTTACTCCATCCAACCACCTCTACATAAAAATCTCGTAAACTCTTATCTTTTTGAATCTTTTTGAAAGCCGAAGGAATTGTCACAAAAAACAGAAGAAGAACAAAATGCCTAAGAGCTATGCATCTGTTAGTGCTATGCCCAACATAAGGATGGAATTAGCAATATTTTGGGGGGTCATAGCCTAGAGGCTTAGGTTCTGGAGGCGGTCGATAGGTGGGCACCCTCGTGTTTAATGCACTTTACTTGTCAAAGATAACCCGGTCAGCAAAAGAAAGAAATTGTCGACGCCTACGCTGACCATTGCTTTGACCTTTCAAATTTGACTGTTGAACAGGAGCACTCTGGACTGTCGAAGCGATGGGAGCTACCTGGTGTGGCTGCTGATTTTTATCTTGTTGGGATGAAGGATATTTCTTTTGTTGCCCTAATTGGAGTGGAGCACAGGAGTATTGCTGTGGAGGTGGTTGACTCTGAACTTGAGATTGCTGGTAGGTTTGGGAGTGGAACTGTCTTTGCTGAGAAGCAGGTTGTTGCTGCTGGGTTGTCACAGCTTGGACGTTGTTCCATCTCCCCCTACGTCCCCTTTGGTTTGGTTGCCGCAGATTTGCTGGGGAAGAGGGAGGGCCTGGATGCTAGACATCCCCTATGTCTTAGGATATGGTGCTAAAAGTCCCGAACTGAGGGAAAGCTCTAGGGAAGAACCCTTGCGCACAAAAATGGAAAAAGCCCTTTCCCCTTTCTCTAATAATAAGGTAAGGCTATGAAGCATCTTAGAGTATTCCATTCCGTTTTTCAGCTGGATCCGGGCCTCTTGTTATTGTTCGGCCTGAAACAACTGTATTTAGTAGAGAGAGAGGGCTTTTTCGAAAGGCTATCAACTGAAACGTTTACGTATATAGATATAGTGAGTGTGCGTGCGGGGTGTAGGTATACCACTTACGAGAAAGAACCCCAAGTCAGTAAAGTAGTTAACCAAAGACAAGTAAGTAGTTCGTCAGTTCTTCCTCTGACGCCTCCCGTTCATTCTTCTTCATTTCATCATCTTTGTTGTGTTGTTCTGTTCATAGGTCCCAAACCCTTCTTAGCTTAGAAAGCCCTCTTCCCTCTACTTAAGTTAAGAAAAAGAAGAATGCTGCTTGATTGAACGAACATTGTAAGAACCTTTCTAACTGACACCCCAGTCATAATGCCACCCACGTCTTTTTGATTTGAGTTCATAATAACTGGCAGGTTTCATTAATGAAAAGAAAAGCGGTTTTTTTTCCATCTGCTAGCATTGTGGTTTGGAATCGATTCTTTATCAACGGCCCACCCTTTCTTTGAACCTTGTCAATGATCGAACTTAAAGATATGAACTGAGTGCCATTTGATGAGTAACTGAGAACAAAGGAGAGGGATATGGAAAGAATGAAGTAATGAAAGAGGAAGTCATTGCTAGTAGTAACGACTTGTCACGATCCATTGGTTCATATAGAATCCATGTCCTAGGTGTATCAAAAAACATTCTTTTCGCTAAGCGTATATAATAAAATAGAGTGAAAGGGTCCACCCCGAAAGCAAGGGGATACTAACTAACAGCTGAGTCCTCTCCGAACCGCAGGAGATAGTTGCCCATCATACGGCTCACCAACTTCACTTGCCTCTATGGGAGGCTCGCTCCGGGCAGGTTCGGATCACTTACAATACACGGCTCTACGAAGGTGGGTTAGGAAAGTTTTCAATATGATTCTTTTCCTGTATTTGTTCGATGAGAAATGCGAGTCTGTTTTGTCCACTTTCTCCATCCCCCTCTATCAAAATAATCAAAAAGGCATTTTTTCTTCTTATTCCCGTGTTTGATCTCTTCCGTCTCTGCCTCGCTCGTTGTCACCTATGTTGAAGAAAGGTTTGGAACCCTGTAGAGAATGAAGAGGGGCCAAGGCTCTTCCTCTCAACAGTGCTTTTCGAGGCTCCAATCTCCTCCCTGAATAAGTAAGGCCCGTTAGCCTGGGCGAAGATGGGGATAAAGAGTAAGGATTGAAGCCCCCTTAGCTCTGCCAGGCACTGGACAGGGGTTAGCTTTGTAAATGTGTAGAGCCAAGTGTAGTGTGGTGTAGTAGTAGGCACTTCTAGGCCCCTTCCCGGCTACTGGATTACTCCAGTGCTTCGGGTACTACGGACCCTCTGCCATCCATTGCAGCGGAGCCGTTTCATGAGCAGGGGGGCTAAGCACAGTTCTTTGAATCAAACGTTGAATGAAATCGATTCTTTTTTAGATATCAAAATAGAAATCGGATAGGATAGATGGATGGATCTATCTTTCTATTCATATAGATTACTAAAAAAAATGGATTTATTAAGTAGCGTAGCAAGAAGCCCCAAATCCTTGATTTGGCCAGGAAAGACTGCACTGCTTTGGGCCCAGGAAGCGAAGGGAATGAGCTCGGCTGCTTCTCCTCCACACTTCTTTTTCTCCGTGCCCGTTCCGCATGCGCTTCGCGCGCAATTGGCGCTTTGCTCTCCTCTTATTCTTCATTGGACGGTTCGGATGGACTTCGCCGTTCTTTCCCAACTAAAATAGAAAAGGTAGGTTATAAACCTCGAGATGTCGATTCGTTTTCCGCCCCCAATGAGATGGGGAATTTGGAACCCCCTATAGACTTTCGGGCCCTTCATCTTTCTGAATCGAGACCCGGCCCGGCTCGCGTCGTTCCAACAACCGGCGGGGAGCACCTCAGTATACGATCGCGCGCAGTAACTGGGAGTCCTATTACACTTAAGGCCAACTTCAATTCACCAAACCAAGGTTCATCTCGTGTAGTGATTGTGGACTCGTACAAGGATATTGAGTAGACGGTTGATGTATCAGACTCGACCCTATCTTTCGTAGCATGCATTCCCATCCGTGTCGCAACTGATTCGGTAAGCTACGTGTCCGGTGCACGGAGAACTGCCTTCGGTCCCCAAAACTGACTTACTCGTGGCAACCTTCCGGCCGCCCAACGACCTATAACGCTAGTCACTACTCCCACTGGGGCTAGGAAGTAAGCCCCACAACCCAAAGCGGCGAAAAACAAATAGAATTTGCTACAAAAGCCGGCTAACGGGGGTATTCCTGCGTATGAGAACATAGTAATGGCGAAGGTAATAGCCAAAATAGGATTCGTTTTGGCTAGAGCGCCCAAATCTGCTATATATTTGACACGGGTTTGCCGTAATGCTGAAACTATGGCGAATGCATCTAGCGTCATTGATGCATAAATAAAGATACCAATTAGTAGTGATTGAATTCCTTCTATGGTTCCACATGAGAAACCAGTACGAATATAACCTACATGTCCAATTGAACTATGAGCTAGAAGTCTTTTGACTTTCGTTTGGGCCATGGCGGCCAGTGCTCCTAAGATCATAGAAGCAATGCTGCAGAAAAAGAAGATTTGTTGCAATGTAGCTCCATAAGAACCATAAATAGAAACACGTGAAATATTAGCAGAAATAGAGATTTTAGGCGCAATAGAAAGGAATGCTGTAACCGGGGTGGGTGAACCCTCATAGATATCAGGTGCCCACATATATAGAGTCAAAAGAGATATTGAGTCCGAAGGGGAGGGGGTTTTCTTCGGGGCTCGAGAGATGGAATAGAGAGGGCCCTACAAGTTTTGAATTCGCCGCTGGGGAATTCACACGAAAGGGAACGAGGAATTCTCAACGAAAAAAGTGCTCTCTGAACCGAACGTGAAAGTCGTTTTCCATCAGACGGCTGTTCCCGTAACTCTACTCTCGACTTGGATTATATATCCAAAAAGGTCCGCTCTCGGCCATTCCACACGCTGCCTAGCGGAGGCGTGGTTATCTGAAGTGGATTCTCT